TGACCCAGTATCGAATACTGGTAATAATATCAGCAAATGAACGTTCTCCCGTGCTTCCAGACATGCTGAGCTCCACATATTCTTGTACAGTCAAATAGGATCGATTCCGTTAAAGATGGGATCAGTAAATGGAAACCTACTAACCTTTCATCTTTGTGAGATCGTCAATAGTGCGCCGAAGGCGTCTTTAGAGTATACCGAATCAGTATAGCTACCCTTCTTCTGACACAGCAACGCAATTTCAATCAGTCTCTAAGGGAAGTGGTACATAATTGATTTCTTCTTTTCTTGTTCCTTATCTATGCGGAACCACGTGTCATTCAATCGAAAATTCCTGTAGTTGTAGTTATAAGGTGCTTTTCATTACTAGCTTTGGACTAGAAACGGAAGATCTGCTAAAGTGCGAGTCCGACGAGTTCGGTTCTACTAATTCAGGAAAGAGATTCTCGTATTCCCATAATTTGATTCGATGCGAAATTTGGAAGTACCCTTCTCTTAGTTCTAGAGTAAAAAGGGTTTTTTGTGTGAATCCTTTCATTTGAAGGAATTGATTCGTAATACAATAACAGTAATAGTATAGGATACCCTGAATGAAAACAAACAATATAATAGTTGTACCAATCCACATTCCGGATGCAACCATTGCTTCATTAGGGCTAAGGGTTCCTTCTTGAACGGTGGGACCTCAAAATATGGAAAGAAAAAATGTCGAACCTAAAAAGAAAAGATAATAGAATTACTAGGCTTCTAGTTGTCAAAAAAGAACATAGAAAAGCAAAGATTTTCTTTCTTTGAGCGCCCGTGTGATATGATACTTTTTTATCATTCAAGATATTATGTGTGATTAAAGAACCTACTACTTACTTGAATCAGGCAATAAGGTGTTATAAGGTCGTTCGTTCCAAAAGAGAAACTAGATTTGATACAGTTGAAAAAGAAATGATCAAAATCGAAACGATTTGCGAATTTTATTCCACAATAATTCAAAGTACGTTTCATTTGTGAATGAAATTCCGCGACAAAGTTCTTATTCCTAGTCCTTTACTCAGAAGTTTCTGAATGAATCTGTTGATTTGCAATCGGGGAATCGGTAGATGTCACAGATGATCGATCCAGCTTTTTTTATCCCGCCCTATCTTTGTTAGGCCCCCCAGAATCACTGATGAATCAAACTGAAATTGGAACAGATTTTGTCAATTGGTATTTTTTCGTATCCTCCTATCTTTCAAAAGCGGAAACTTAGGTAAGTGTTTTAGAACCATATGTAAAAAAAGAACGTATCTCCTTTAGCTCCTTCATGCCTACTATAACTAGTTATTTCGGCTTTCTATTGGTGGCGTCAACTATAACCCCGGCTCTATTTATTGGTCTGAGCAAGATACGACTTATTTGAAATGAATTGAATGAACAATTTTGTTATAAATAAAAAAAGAAATGTTTCCGCGGATTTTAGAGTGCCTTTCCGCAGTACTTGTCAATTCTTGCTTGATGAGATTCGTGGTCAATTCGGATGAATATTTAAGGATAGATATTCCCTCTCTCTTTTTCCCTTTTCAAATAAATCGAAATGATTGAAGTTTTACTATTTGGAATCGTGTTAGGTCTAATTCCGATTACTTTGGCTGGATTATTCGTAACTGCATATTTACAATACAGACGCAGCGATCAATTGGACCTTTGATTAAGTAACATTAACATCTCGTTTTTTGATTGACCTCCTGCGGACTCAAAAAAGGAGTAGTCGAATTCGGCCTAAGAAGAACGGAATCGCGCTCTGTAGGATTTGAACCCACGACATCGGGTTTTGGAGACCCACGTTCTACCGAACTGAACTAAGAGCGCTTTCTTATCACCATCGATAAGACCGCAAAGAAAAGGATTTTTTTGTACCTCCTTTGTACCTCCCCAGACCGTATTATTCTATTATATATACATATAGTATCATAAACGGAAAGACTCTCCAAATTCAATCGATCTCAACGGACCTCTCGTTACTGCCCATAGGAGAAAGAATAGCTAGGGATGACAGGATTTGAACCCGTGACATTTTGTACCCAAAACAAACGCGCTACCAAGCTGCGCTACATCCCTTTCAATTGGTATATAGTGTCATTGTATAGAATCTCTGTCTTGTTTTCCACATCATTATTTCCTCATTGAGAGACAATCTATCTTGTCATTTCTTCTTTTTGGTCTCATAGACCACGTGGAACCTATCAAATTTTATAAATAGAAAGAATTATATGTATATTAATACTAAAATAAAAGAATTATATTCGATAGATAGATAGGAAAGATAGATATGAAACCTCACGTATAAGAATACTTATCAGTAACACAATACTCAGGAAGAGTGGGACGCCCTTTTTTCGTTTTAAGGAAAGGGAAATTGTAGTGTTATTGCCATTGATTAGGGCGTGGTATATTTCAGTTTTTGTTAGAGATTCCGCGTACAACTAAAATACAAGAGATCCTTAACGACCTATGCATCTGATCATATATGTATTCCAATAAAGAAGAATAATTTTCAATGCGCGATCTAAAAACATATCTCTCCGCGGCCCCTGTGCTAAGTACTTTATGGTTCGGGTCTTTAGCAGGTCTATTGATAGAGATCAATCGTTTCTTCCCGGATGCGTTGACATTCCCCTTTTTTCATTCTAGTTATTGACATGGGAAGGGATGAAGAAGATTAGCGATACAATAAATTCTTTGGGACTAATCCCTCTTCCTTTCTCTCTTTCTTTGTTTTCTTTTTTTTGAGGATAAAGAAAGGAGGACAGAAAAAGAATCAAAGTGGATCCAACCTCGGCGAAACTCGCGATTAGGCTCGAATTCATAGAGGGAGTACGAAAATAGAAATAATGGGTCTAGTGTACCAAAATCATACAAGATACTTAACTGAAATACTCTATTGGGATTCGAAAATAATTGAGAGTTAAAAATCATTGTATTACTTCTTAATATTACGCTATTGATTGCAACGAAGTCGTTCCTAATCGGATTTCGGGTTAGCCACTTCTATTTTTTTCCTTTTTTTCTTCGTTTCGCATTGAAAATGGAAGAGTTGAGTGAATCCAAAATGCAAAGGAGGTTCATGGCCAAGGATAAAGATGTCAGAGTCAGAGTTATTTTGGAATGTACTAGTTGTGTGCGAAACAGTGGTACTAAGGAATCGCCGGGCATTTCCAGATATATTACTCAAAAGAATCGACACAAGACACCTAATCGATTGGAATTGAGAAAATTCTGCCCCTATTGTTACAAGCATACAATTCATGGGGAAATAAAGAAATAGATCGAACAGAACTGCCAGCTTTCCGAGTAACAAGAACAAATTACATAATATATATATAAACAAATCAAATCCTATTTCGGTCGTATCCCAAATTCGAATTCAGAAATAGGATTTTAGAGATAAGGACTAAATACCATGGATAAATCCAAGCGACCCTTTCTGAAATCCAAGAAACCCTTTCTGAAATCTAAGCGACCCTTGCTGAAATCCCAGAAACCCTTTCGAAAATCCAAGCAATCTTTTCGTAGGCGTTTGCCCCCAATTGGATCGGGGGATCGAATTGATTATAGAAACTTGAGTTTAATTAGTCGATTTATTAGTGACGACGGAAAAATATTATCTCGACGAGTGAATCGATTGACCTTGAAACAACAACGATTAATTACGCTTGCTATAAAACAAGCTCGCATTTTAGCTTTGTTACCTTTTCTTTATACTAATAAAAAAGAGAAACCATTTGAAAGAACAAGACCCAAGTCAACCCCTAGGGCGAAAAATCAAAAAAAAGGTCCTAGAACCAGAAAAAAAACAGGCCTACAGCCACAATGGACTAAAAGGAATCAAACACAATGGAATAAAAGGAATCAAAATTCCAATCTTTCACCCAACTAGGGGAGGGTCGATGTTTTGTTCGAAAAATGAGAGGACCCAAGGATTGTCACGTCGGAAGAAACCAAAAAGAATCCGAATCGGGGAAGAAAAAGCAGAAATATTGCATTTTTTTTAGTGAATCGTGCTCGTTCATTTTGACTACCTTATCCTATTCATTTATACTCCACCTTCCCGGAGTTCATTCTCCGGGGAACTTCTTTTTCATCCCTCGCTGCAAAAAAATCTTGCAAAAGTCATGATCTCATTGGAAATTATGGAATTGGAAATCATGGAAAGACAATTTCGATTTGCTATAGCGATTTGCGCTAGTATTTTTCGATTAAGAAGCGAGTGCTTCTTGTAGAGATTGTGTATAAATACACTATAACCATAGAATACCTTGATCTCACGAATTACTGCATTTATACGAGTGATCCACAAACGGCGAAAATCTCTCTTTTTCCTGCTTCGATCCCGATGAGCAGAACCCAAAGCTCTCGTTGTCTGTTGATTCATAGGTCGACTAAGTTTGCCATGGGCCCCTCGAAAAGTTGATGCAGATAGACGCATTTTTGTTCTACGTCTCCGAGCTATATATCCTCGTTTAATTCTGGTCATTGAATCCACTGAAACTTTGATGAATAACTAATTGCTTTCTTTTCTTTCAGTCATTCTTTTTTTCCCCCCTCCCGGTCTATCTATTAATAACAAAACGGATTCTTCCGATGTATAAAAAAAAAATTCCAATGGCTTTTGCTACGATGACCTTCCCAACCACGATTTTTTCCAGGCATTCCACCTCGAAATAAAAAATGAGATTGATCAAAAAACTAGTCAAAGTTAATTTAAGTAAGAAATATAAATGAATAAAAAATAGTGGGTTCCATCGTTTCTATGGTGACTTTGTAAACGGTGAGGTCCTTTCTATACACCGGAGCCCCTTCCTTATTTAGTAACTTGTATAGTTCACACTTTTTGGCTCTACCCATGAATTATCCAGTAATAGGTCTTTTCACAATAAGATCTACCTATACAGTAACGGCATTTAATTATGAAGGTTGGTTAGGTAGCTGACCCTGTGAGTCCGTTTTTGCAAGAGTAAGAGCAGTATTGTTATGCTTCTGAAATAAGATTTCCCCCGCTTAATGGATAACCATTTGCTACCAATGGGGAATTGCTTCTCATCTTCACTTGAGGTGATCGGATTTATACCAATGGAAACCATAAATTTCATACACAACAATAAAGGTCTTTTTTTTTAGACAGTGACTGGAGTTCTTCCACTCTATCTTATTCATTGGTTTTATCCTATTCATTGGTACGGATCTTTGATACTGTAAAAATTGTCTCCTTTCTTTTGGTTCAGTTCATGATCTGAACGAGTCGCACATACACCCTAGTACATGTTCCTCGACGCTGAGGACATCCCCGAAGAGCGCGGGCTTTTTTGACAGTTCTGATTGGCTGTCTTGGGTTTCTAATAAGTTGTTTAATAGTTGGCATGCTGAATTATATACAGAATGGGCTGGTTTAGATCGATCCTAACCATATGATTCTAATTGGAGACTTGATTGGAGACTTGACCCATTTTACCTCAGCAAAAATAGGGAAACTCACAAATTAGATTATAGTTCATTTGCCCCTGGTTCCATTTTTGTCTTTCAAAATCAACAATTGGTGGCATGGACTCTTCGCCCAGTGATAGTTCCTCCCTAGATCAACCCCTCAATTCTATGAAGTGGGGGGAGGAACACTTGAAAATCCCTGGGCCGAGGTCCCAACGAACTAGATAGAACTGACTTTGGGGTTGTTCGGTTCTAACCGTGCCATTTATACCCATCCCTTAGGATGCCTTCGCACGATTTAGCGAAGTACAAGGGGGAAGGTAAGGGATGGGTTAGAGGACCCTAAAAGAGGGGGCAACCCTTCCCCGTGGCCCAACAGTGTCTTGTATGCCTCGCCCAGGGATAGCTCCTCCCTATCATTGAATCCAAAAAAAACCTATCAGGCTTTCGCTCCATAGGTTTGTTTGGCTATAGCTTTCTAGATTTGTTTATGTTTAGTGGATCTATATCTATAAGTTTGTTTTGCTTTCTTCCTATTTCTGGATTTAGCTCTTTTGGCTTTTTTACTAGCTCTATAGGTTCGTTGGCATTGAAACCTGTATTGCCGATGTTGTGTAGACAGTGGTTTAGATACTCCGTAATTCCTATAAAATCAATAAGCCCATAAAGTTTGGCCTCCTCTGGTGACATGAAGGAATCCTGATGCATGTCCCTAATTATAACATGTCGGGGTTGTTTTGTTCTTTGGCAATAACCAGCTACGATTCGCCTGTGGGCCGCTAGTAATTCATCCCCATCTCTGTACAAATCTCCTAGGTCGGGATCTATATAATCACTCCAAGGTTGGTGTATTAATACCTGAATGATAATGATATAACATCTCCTCTATTTCGCACGATTTGGCGAAGTAAAGAGGTAGGGTAACGGATGGGTTCGAAGAACAAAAAGAGAGAGTTGAACAACCGTACAAGCATCGTTTCCGCATTGCATACGGCTCTACTATGGAATTCGGTTTTTTTCATTTCACTTCTGCTGAATAAAGAAAGATAAAAATAGGATTTCTAAGACCCTAGGACCGTTCAATGATCCAGTTACCACCCTTCCCTTCGAGAGAATTTTAAAATATTAATAATTAATACTAGGATAGTACTATGATGGCTCCGGTGCTTTATCTATTTTTCTCGTTTGCGATTCGGCAATCCCAAAGTGTATTTTTTATTTGATCAACTAAGGAAAAATGATCGTATTTTTTTTTTCATTTTCAAAATCTCTCATACACTAAATAGTGGAAAGGGACTTAGGGTATGAAAACAAAAAAGTTTGTGACGCGGAAATGGATCCCTGATAGATAAGATCCAATCTGAAATGCTTTTTGTTTCATACCACTCTCTCGATACAGAATCTCATCGTATGAAAAAACAATAATTGCGCCTCTCAAACTCGAAGTGCCATGCTATTATTATTTATTATTTGATTCATATTCCATATAGTGAAGGCATAGTCTTCTTTTTTCTCTCAAATAAGAAATCAAAATGCATTGGCACGACCCGAAGCGTGAGGCAATGCTATACGTTCACCCATTTCTCCTGCGGTCGCGACGAAAGAGCCCATTGAATAGGCCATCCCCATGATTAGTGTATAGACCTTGGGTCCCACCCATTGTATCAGATCAAAGAGAGTGATTCCGCAGTTTACCAATCCACCTCTACAGTTTATAAACAGAAGCTGATTCTCCTCCTTCTTCTCTATACTGAGATATATCATGAGACCCGAAACGGTATTCGTGATCTCTGGGTCAAGCTTTTGGGATAAAAAAATGCATCTGTCTCGATGAAGTCGGTTGATTAGGAAAAAATAGAATTCCTTAGGAATCATACACGCATGGTTTTAGTGCATAGAATTCAACAAATTGCAATGTGTAAATTCCAGCCCTTTTCATTGTTTCATAGAAGGCTTTTTCAAACTCCTAACGAGCGTACTTTTTTCTTCTATTTTTCAAGAAAGATAAGTTTTGGCGCACTCCCCCCCCCCCCAAAAAAAAAGAATTCATGAAACTTGAAACTTGTCGAATTTACTTTGCATTGAGGTTTTGTTTTATTTCATCGAACTCCAAATTCGATTTTCAATTATGGTGTCATTTTCTTGTTACTGAATGGGCTTCTTCTATTCTTTTAGGTTTAGGATCTACTCCGGGTAAAGATCGACCTACCCGACCTCGATTGGGATAGAGATCTAAGATCAATATATTTGGAGGTTTTCTCTAATCAATAGGAATCTTTTAGGTATCAATAGGAATCTTTTATGTTATGATACAAAAGGGAATTTTACATATTCCTATTTGACCAATTGGGTATTTTATGAGCAGAGCCTAGATCCTTCATTTTAGTGGTCTAAATAAGCCAACCATAAATTATTCCATTCTAATTAAAAATAGAATTGACAATATAAATGTTAATCTCCCAATTGAAATTATTGGCTTTGAGTTCAAACTTTCAATTCTTGATCAGTCACTCAACCTTTTTGTTGGGGGGGAAAGAGAGAATATCTTGATCGGGGAAGAGCATGGGGAAATCCCATAGGACCCATTATGGATGCCAAGTCACACTAGAGGTCCACCCATGTTGTCGGATCTTTTTTTTCTTCTTTGTCTTCTTCTTTGGGTTCAGACATCAAAAAAGCGACTTTTGGAATACCAACGGGCATTATCAAAAAGTTTGATAACTTGTCTCTTCACGTTTATGTGAAAGCGTAATCAAAACGCCTTTTCTTGTTGTCAGATTATTGCCTCGGATTTTTCTTTTTTCCATAGATTGAAAAGTTCATAGAATAAAACCAAGCATTGGCCCGTAGAAAATAGAACCAAACCAATGCTGCATTGCGGATTGATACTTATCGGGTATAGAATAGATCTGTTTCTATTTGTTCCTACAAACAGAATGGGTCGGTTATTCCCAAGGGAATGGAATCAATATTGAATTGACCCCTGCTCCGAGATAATCCATTGAAAGGGGGAAGTCCCTAGCTCCCAATGCGAGAAAGTTACATAGTGTCTATTTTTCTTTGAGAAAGAGGTCTTTCCATGGGTTTGCCTTGGTATCGTGTTCATACTGTCGTATTGAATGATCCCGGTCGCTTGCTTTCTGTCCATATAATGCATACTGCGCTAGTTTCGGGTTGGGCCGGGTCGATGGCCTTATACGAATTAGCAGTTTTTGATCCCTCTGATCCCGTTCTTGATCCGATGTGGAGACAGGGTATGTTCGTTATCCCATTCATGACTCGTTTAGGAATAACCAATTCGTGGGGGGGTTGGAGTATCGCAGGAGGCACTATAACGAATCCGGGTATTTGGAGTTACGAAGGTGTGGCCGGGGCACATATTGTATTTTCTGGCTTGTGCTTCTTGGCAGCTATTTGGCATTGGGTGTATTGGGATCTAGAAATATTCTGTGATGAGCGTACAGGAAAACCGTCTTTGGATTTGCCCAAGATTTTTGGAATTCATTTATTTCTCTCAGGACTAGCTTGCTTTGGGTTTGGCGCATTTCATGTAACAGGTTTGTATGGTCCTGGAATATGGGTGTCCGATCCGTATGGACTCACGGGAAAAGTCCAATCTATAAATCCTGCGTGGGGTGTCGACGGTTTTGATCCTTTTATTCCAGGAGGAATAGCCTCTCATCATATTGCAGCAGGGACATTGGGTATATTGGCGGGCTTATTCCATCTAAGTGTCCGTCCGCCCCAACGTTTATACAAAGGATTACGTATGGGTAATATTGAAACTGTACTTTCCAGTAGTATCGCTGCTGTCTTTTTTGCAGCTTTTGTTGTTGCTGGAACTATGTGGTATGGTTCCGCAACGACCCCGATCGAATTATTTGGTCCCACCCGGTATCAATGGGATCAAGGATACTTCCAGCAAGAAATATATCGAAGAGTTGGCGCCAACCTAGCCGAAAATCAGAGTTTCTCAGAAGCTTGGTCTAAAATTCCAGAAAAATTAGCTTTTTATGATTACATCGGAAATAATCCAGCTAAAGGGGGATTATTCAGAGCGGGCTCAATGGACAATGGGGATGGAATAGCGGTTGGATGGTTAGGACATCCTATCTTTAGAGAGAAAGAAGGCCGCGAGCTTTTTGTACGCCGTATGCCTACCTTTTTTGAAACATTTCCAGTCGTTTTGGTAGACGGAGACGGAATTGTGAGAGCCGACGTTCCTTTTCGAAGGGCAGAGTCGAAGTATAGTGTTGAACAAGTCGGCGTAACTGTTGAGTTCTTTGGTGGTGAACTCAATGGAGTCAGTTATAGCGATCCTGCTACTGTGAAAAAATACGCTAGACGCGCTCAATTGGGTGAAATTTTTGAATTAGATCGTGCTACTTTGAAATCGGATGGTGTTTTTCGTAGTAGCCCCAGGGGTTGGTTTACTTTTGGCCATGCTTCATTTGCTTTGCTTTTCTTTTTCGGGCACATTTGGCACGGTGCGAGAACTTTGTTCAGAGATGTTTTTGCCGGCATTGACCCAGATTTGGATGCTCAAGTGGAATTTGGAGCATTCCAAAAACTTGGAGATCCAACTACAAGGAGACAGGTAGTCTGATACAACATTGCTTTGGTTTTTTCTCCTTTATTTGATTTTTTGGAGTTAATACAGGGTAGCAGAGAAACCATGATTTTTGGATCACCTTTGACTCTTTCCCTTTCTTTATCTGGGAAATGATCCCCCCAAATGAACAGATGTGGAAGCTATAATTGTAAACCACGATCGAATCTATGGAAGCATTGGTTTATACATTCCTCTTAGTCTCTACTCTAGGGATTGTTTTTTTCGCTATCTTTTTTCGGGAACCACCGAGAGTTCCAATTAAAAATAAAAAGGTGAAATGATTGTGCGTTAGCTCAATTGAGATAATGAGACTCCTCAATTAGGGGAGTCTCATTACTTCAACTAGTCTCCGTGTTCCTCGAATGGGTCTCTTAGTTGTTGAGAGGGTTGCCCAAAGGCGGTATATAAGGCGTACCCGGTAAAACTTACAAGTGAGCCAGAAAGAAAGATGGTAACTAGGGTTGCTGTTTCCATTATTAGAGAATTTCAAGACTACAATGGATCTATGATATTGATTTACAACGGAAGGGTATACAAAGTCAACAGATCTCAACAAAAAAGTATTTATGGTGACACAAACCGTTGAGGGTATTTCTAGATCTGGTCCAAGACGAACAACAGTAGGGGCTTTATTGAAACCGTTGAATTCGGAATATGGGAAAGTGGCTCCTGGATGGGGAACCACTCCTTTGATGGGTGTTGCAATGGCTTTATTTGCAGTCTTTCTATCTATTCTCTTGGAGATTTATAATTCTTCTGTTTTACTGGACGGAATTTCAATGAATTAGATCCATAGCATAAGAATCAAGAAGTCTTACCTTTTCAAGCCAAAATAACTCAGGCCCCTTTTTTTTAGGGGCCTCAAGTCTCAAATCTGTAATCCTACACAATAATCAAGGAAACAACCCTCATCTATTCTGTATACATTTTAGAAATATATAGAGGGACACTTTGTGCTACAGAGAATACTAGAATACTAGAAGGCGGTTCAACGCGCGAAGCTCTCTTTGCTTGTTTTCTTATCGGATAGCTTCGAGGTGAGACAACGCCGTCTCCCGACTCGTATCGAGATCCAAACGAAGCCTCCGCACCTCCTGGCGAAGGGAATTTAGTGACTGCCCCTCTTGCAAAGAGGAATCTTCTGTGTTGGATTTTTCCTCCATAGAAGAATCCTCTATTTGGTGTGCCTCATACTCAGAGGACGAATCCCTTTGAATCGTAGGTCGGTAAAGACCTGGTGGGGAAGTAGGATTTAGTACCACTATAAGTGAGGGTTCCTCCTATAAAAGCAGTCAGTCAGTTGAGGTGCTTTCAGAAGGCTTGTTAGAGAGCTGATGCAGTTTCCCTTAGGGAAGCTCATTTTTTTCTTTGAGTTGAAAGCGTAGGAAAGTCTATTATATTAAGAGCTTATTAAAAAGTTCTTTTTTCAGAATATTCTCTATTAATATTCCATTTTATTATGAATTTGGTTATGAATATTATATTATTTATATATATATTCTGGTAGGGCAGTTCGACCGTGGAATTCCTTTGTTTCGGTATTTCCGGAATATGAGTGTGTGACTTGTGAAAATTGATCCTATAGTACAGAGAATGGTCTGTCATCTCGAGAGAGATGGTTCCACCTCGTCTGATATTCATTAGAATATCTGGAGCACGGAATCCCTGGAATAGATCAAGAAACATTAGCACTATGATTCATACTTCACTATTCAGACCGCGCGACCGCACTAAAAAAAAATGCAATTATAGTTATAGTTAGACTCAGAGATCAAAGGTTTTTCTTTCTTCAAATGCTTATGGTTATTGTAACCAAAGCACCAATTTTCTCTGGATTTTTAGTCATTACATCGATTCTAAGTGATGATTAAATGGTTCTTACTCAAGGAACCTTTGAGCTTAGCTTGGGGCTTTATTGACTCATCGTGGTTCTAGTATGAATCTGAGGTTTCAATCTATTCTCTAGGGTCTCAACAAGATAATTCCTATCAAAAATAAAAAAAGACAATCTACACTACAAATAAAAAGAAAGAAAATAGGGAAAGAGAAGATTCAAGAGGCCTGTAACAATCAACATAAATACAAATGAGCCAGCTTGATATTTTGGCATTATCACCAGAACAAAGAAGCGCTTCGGGGTTTTTGGTCCTTCGTATCTTCCGAGAAGATAGAATCTAGGACTAAGATAAGAAATGGAAAAATTTCTATCCGCTCCAAACAGTTTGTGGGTGTTTCCGCTTGAGCTGTACGAGATGAAATTCTCATATACAGTTCTAAGAGGGGGAGCCCCCTTGGTTTACCTATCTCAATAAAGTATATGATTGGTTCGAAGAGCGTCTCGAAATTCAGGCAATTGCGGATGATATAACTAGTAAATATGTTCCTCCTCATGTCAACCTATTTTATTGTCTAGGAGGAATTACGCTTACTTGTT